AAATGCATTATTGAAATAATGTATATAGATACAGTTTGGGCTTAAAACATGCTACTCGAGGTTTTCCTGTTTCCGGGGGGTTTGCAGGAGTGTTAGTGATCTCAGGAGTGTGGGGGGGTAGGGGGGGTTTACGCGCAAAACCCCCGGGGCGATTGTTAAGTATCTCAGGGGAAAAAGACATTTTCTGCTTGTTATTTATGCACTTGAAAACCAAGTATGCAACTCTTGAGTAATGTCATTACACCACTCATACTATCACCCGGCGGGCAAGGAAAATGTACAACCTTGTTTGTGGTTACCGTGTGCACTCTGAAATGCCAGGTGAAAGGAAGACAAAAAAGAGAACCAGTGACCCGCTGGAAAGAACGCCCGGCATGGTGGGTAAAGAGGAGTATGTAATCAAGGCATTAACTTATGCGAGCGTCAATGAAAGTGGAGGGAATTAGGCAATCAATGTACCTGAGGTAGGAGCCAAATGCCAGGAATAGATCACTAAGTGAAACCCCCACAATTATTGTACCTCACCTTCAAGCATGATCACTGTAAAAGCAATACCATGCTACTGCTTGTACTGGGTATTTATTTGAGGGTGTTGACGAGATGTTGAGTGCTTGGTGTATATGCCTTTCCAAGGGTGGGATAGTTGGATTTATATATGTCGGACTGTACCTGAGTTATTGTTGTAGTTGGAAATGGGGTTTGTAATGGTTTATGTCCGTTTTTAGTTCAAATGTTGGTGAATGAATGGTATAGGCCTATTATAGGTGATAATACATTGTATGTCCTCAAACATTATTTGAATAGGTTCATATAGTTATATGGTGTAAATACATATATGTACATTGAAGACGAAGAGTAGTTTAATTTAGAATGCTGGCTTTGGGAGCCAGTGGTCGGGGTTAAAATCCCTTCTCTTCGACGCGTAAGGTTGAGAATATTATATTTGGTAGCAGTAGAGGGGACTTTAACCCCCGGCGTCCGGTTTACAAGACCGGCGCTCTGAAGCTGAGCTACTAGTGCAGTGTCATCCTAGTGCTTTATTTTCTAGTCACCCTGCTAATGGTGTTAATACCAGGAACAAGAAGAAGTACAAGAATGAGGCAATTTGACCAATAATAATGTATGGGTGTTCAACGGGCATTCCCCCAATTCAGGTAAGAATTGCCACGTTTGCGATGAGGGTTCAGAAGAGAAATTGTGTGAAGGGTCGGAAAGTAAGGCCTCGTTGTTTAGATGTGTGAAGGATTGGGACAACCATAAGGACGAGGATAGAGGCTAATAGTGCTAAGACCCCTCCTAATTTATTGGGGATTGAACGAAGGATTGCATATGCGAATAAGAAATATCATTCGGGTTTAATGTGTGGAGGGGTAACTAGGGGGTTGGCTGGGGTGAAGTTGTCGGGGTCGCCTAAAAGGTTGGGGGAGAACAGTGCTAGGGATGTAAGAGCGATGAGGAGGATTGCAAAACCTAGGAGGTCTTTATATGAAAAATAGGGGTGGAAGGAGATTTTGTCTACGTCTGAGTTTAGGCCAAGAGGGTTGTTTGAGCCTGTTTCGTGGAGGAACAGTAGGTGGATGAGGGTTACCGCTACGATAACGAAGGGGAATAGGAAGTGGAAGGCGAAGAAGCGGGTCAGGGTGGCGTTATCTACAGAGAAGCCTCCCCAAATTCATTGGACTAATGTGTTGCCGACATATGGGACGGCAGAAAGCAGGTTAGTAATAACGGTGGCCCCTCAGAATGATATTTGTCCTCAAGGGAGGACGTAGCCTACGAAGGCGGTTATCATGACTAGTAGGAGAAGTACGACTCCAATATTTCAAGTTTCTTTGTAGAGGTAGGAGCCGTAGTAAAGGCCTCGTCCGATGTGAAGGTAAATGCAGATAAAGAAGAAAGATGCTCCGTTAGCGTGGAGGTTACGGATTAGTCAGCCGTAGTTTACGTCTCGGCAGATGTGTGCGACTGAAGAAAATGCTGTGGCGATGTCGGAAGTGTAGTGTATAGCGAGGAACAGTCCTGTGACAATTTGGGAGATTAGGCAGAGTCCTAGGAGAGAGCCAAAGTTTCATCAGGCTGAGATGTTAGAAGGGGCTGGTAAGTCCACTAGGGCGTCGTTGGCGATTTTAAGCAGGGGGTGAGTTTTACGGAGGCTTGCCATTAAGGTTCTTGTAGTTGAATAACAACGGTGGTTTTTCAAGCCATTGGTCCTGGTTGAAGTCCTGGCAGGAATTATGACTTATATTATGTCCTTGTTTTTGTTTGGTTTGGTTCTAGGATTAGTTGCAGTTGCTTCTAATCCTTCCCCCTACTTTGGTGCCTTGGGATTGGTGGTAGTAGCAGGTTTGGGGTGTGGGGTGCTAGTCGGGCATGGAGGTTCATTTTTATCTTTAGTATTGTTTTTGATCTATTTGGGTGGGATGCTGGTTGTGTTTGCGTATTCTGCGGCGCTCGCTGCTGAGCCTTATCCTGAAAGTCTGGGTAGCCGGCCAGTTGCGGCGAGCATATTGGTGTATGTGGTGATGGTGTTTATGGTTTCTGGTTTATATTGAGGGGGGTGGTATGAGTTTTCTTGGGTATCTGTGGACGAACTTGGGGAATTTTCCATGCTTCGAGGGGATATTGGGGGAGTTGCATTGATGTATTCGTTAGGGGGCGGTATGTTGGTAATCAGTGCGTGGGTGCTTCTTCTGACTTTATTTGTTGTGTTGGAGTTAACTCGAGGGCTAAGCCGTGGGACTCTTCGGGCGGTTTAAAGGGTAAAAATAAGTGTTGTAAGGACAAGGGTGAGAAGGAAGAGGGTGAGGTAGGTTTTGATTATTCCTTGTTGGGTGTTGCTTGTTGTTGTGATTAGAGGGGTGTTTAGGGAGGCAACTGCTTTTGGGCCTGATTTTTCTAGTCAGGTCTGGTCGATTATTTGGCTGGCAATTGTTTGTCCTAGGGTTAGGTTTAGTTTTGGGGTGAGGCGGTGGATGATTATTGCGAAGAACCCCCGTATGTTGGAGAAGTGGTGGGTGGTTAGCCGGGGTGTGGGGCTGAGTTGTTTGCTTGTGAGGGTTGCAAGTTCAAGGGCTAAGATTAGGCCGAGGATGGTGACAATCAGAGCAGCCAGCTTTAATAAGGGGGGTATGGATATAACTGGTGTTTTTAAGGGGAGGATGTTAGATGTAATTAAAAGGCCGGCGATGATGCTTCCTCAGGCGAGGCGTTTGATGGGGTTAATTACTGTTGGGTTGTTTTCATTAATGGGGGATAAAGGGTTGAATCGGGGATGGCCCATAGATACGAAGAAAACAACTCGGAGGCTATAGATAGCTGTAAAGGAGGTGGCTAGGAGAGTTAGGGTCAGGGCTCAGGCGTTGAGATGAGATGTGTTGAGTGCTTCAATAATGGCATCTTTTGAGAAGAAGCCTGCTAAGAAGGGTGTGCCTGTGAGAGCGAGGCTGCCGATAGTTAGGCAGGAGGATGTGAAGGGTGTGAGGTGGTGTATTCCTCCCATTTTTCGGATGTCTTGTTCATCATTTAGGCTGTGAATGATTGAGCCGGAGCATAAGAAGAGCATTGCTTTGAAGAAAGCGTGTGTGCAGATGTGAAGGAAGGCGAGTTGGGGCTGGTTTAGTCCGATTGTTACTATTATTAGGCCTAGTTGGCTTGATGTAGAGAAAGCAACAATTTTTTTGATGTCATTTTGGGTGAGAGCGCAGGTGGCAGTAAATAGGGTAGTGAGGGCTCCTAGGCAGAGGCAGGTGGTGAGCGCGGTTTGGTTGTCCTCTAGAAGAGGGCTCATGCGGATAAGGAGGAAGATACCTGCGACGACTATAGTGCTTGAGTGCAGTAGGGCAGAGACCGGCGTAGGGCCTTCCATGGCTGAAGGAAGCCATGGGTGAAGTCCAAATTGGGCGGATTTCCCGGTAGCAGCGAGGATGAGGCCTAGAAGGGGGAAGGTAAGGTCTATGTTTTTAGAGGCTGCGAATATTTGTTGAATTTCTCATGAGTTCAGGTTTGTGGCTATTCAAGCTATGGCAAAAATGAGTCCGATATCCCCAACTCGGTTGTAGAGGACTGCTTGAAGAGCGGCGGTGTTAGCGTCTGCTCGGCCATACCATCAGCCGATCAGGAGGAAAGATATGATTCCTACTCCTTCTCAGCCGATGAAGATTTGAAACATGTTGTTCGCTGTGACGAGAATAATCATGGCGATAAGGAAGATGAGGAGATATTTGAAGAAACGGTTTATGTAGGGGTCTGCATGTATATATCAAGATGCGAACTCTAGGATAGATCAGGTGACATATAGTGCAACGGGGGTGAAGATGATGGAGTAGTGGTCAAATTTGAAACTAATGTTGATGTCAAAGATTAGGGTATTTATTCAGGTTCAGTTTGTGATAACTATTTCTGCTCCTTCGTTTAAGAAAAGGAACAGGGGGAGGAGGCTAATGAAAAAGGCGAGTTTTACTGCTGTTTTGACTTGAGTGAGGGCTCAATCAGGGTCTTGGGGGCGGGGGGAGAGGGTTGTTAGAACAGGGTATGCTAGTAGTGAGAAGATAATGATTAGGCTTGACGACATTATGAGTGAAGTGGGGTGCATAGCTGCTACTTGGATTTGCACCAAGAGTTTTTGGTTCCTAAGACCAACGGATGAGCTGTTATCCTTTAGGAGCGCTCCGAGTGAGCACGGGAGTCCAACCCAAGTTACGAGGATTAGCAGTCTTCGTTGCTGCGAGCCTCTCTCGGTGGACAAGGGGATTTTAACCTCTGTTTTTAGAATCACAATCTAATGTTTTTGTTAAACTATGTCTACAGGCGGCCCATCCTCAGACTAATTCGGGTTTAAGGATCAGTAGTATGAGGGGGAGAAGGTGGAGGGCTATTAGTAAGTGTTCTCGGGAGTGGGAAGGGTCTAAAGCGATAATGTGGGCTGGGAGGGGGCCTCGTTGTGTTATTAGGAATATGTAGAGTGAGTAGCCTGCGGTAATTAGTGTACCGGCTCCTGTGAGGGCGAGGGTTCATCATGACCAGTTGAATAGGGATGTGATGATCATGAGTTCTCCTATGAGATTGGGTAGAGGAGGGAGGGCTAGGTTTGCCAGGCTAGCGATGAGTCATCAAGTTGTTATTAGGGGCAGTACCATTTGGAGGCCTCGTGCTAGGACTATTGTTCGACTGTGGGTGCGTTCATAGTTGGTGTTGGCCAAACAAAATAGGGCTGAGGATGTGAGGCCGTGAGCAATTATTAGGATTAGGGCGCCCGTGAATCCTCATGGTGTTTGAATTAGGATGCCCCCTACAACTAAGCCCATATGGCTTACAGAGGAGTAAGCGATCAAGGATTTGAGGTCAGTTTGTCGAAGGCAGATTGACCCGGTTATAATTACTCCTCAGAGGGCGAAGATAATGAATGGGTAGCTTAATTCTTTGGTAAGGGGTTCTAGCACAACTAGTATACGCATTATGCCGTAACCCCCTAGTTTAAGCAAGACGGCAGCAAGAACTATTGAGCCTGCAACAGGGGCCTCAACGTGAGCTTTAGGGAGTCAGAGGTGTACGCCGTAGAGGGGTATTTTCACTAGGAATGCTATTAAGCAGCCTGCTCATCATAGTTTGTCGGCGTATGTGATAAGGGGGAGGGGGTTGGAGTATTGAAGGGTAAGGAGGGAGAGGGTTCCTGTGTTATTTTGGAGGAGTAGTAGGGCAACGAGGAGGGGTAGTGAGCCTGCAAGGGTGTAAAACAGGAAGTAGGTGCCTGCGTTTAACCGTTCTGTTTGATTCCCTCAGCGGGTAATGAGAATAAGGGTGGGGATCAGGGTGGCTTCAAACATGACGTAGAACATAATAATTTCGGTGGCGCCAAAGGCTATGATCAGGAAAATTTGTAGGGATGTTAGGAGCGTGATGTACATTCGCTGGCGGTTGATAGGTTCTGACGTCGTGTGATTTTGGCTTGCGAGGATCATAAGGGGTAGAAGTCAGCAGGTGAGGACTAATAAAGGGGTAGAGAGGGGGTCTGTTGCTATGTGGGGGCTTAGGAAAGCCCACCCTGTTTCTGAAAGGTTTTTCAATCAAGTGAGGCTGGCAAGGGCAATAATAAGGCTGTGGAGCAGGGTTGTTGGTCATAGTCACTTGGCGGGGGCTATTCAGGCGGTTGGGACGAGCATTACTGTTGGAATTAGGATTTTTAGCATTGGAGGAGGTTTAGGCTTTGCAGGCGGTCGGTTCCGTGGGTGCGAGCGGTTGCTACTAGTAGGGCTAGTCCCGCGCTGGCCTCGCAAGCTGAAAATGCTAGGAGAAGCATAGGGGCAGCTGAAAAGCTAGTAACATTGAGTTGGAGAGTTCATAGGGAGAGGGCAATAAATAGGGAGAGTATTATGCCTTCTAAACATAATAGGGCGGAAAGAAGATGGGTGCGGTGGAAAGCTAGGCCTGTTAGTCCTAGTATAAAGGCTGCTGAGAAGGTGAAGTGAACAGGGGTCATTAGGCAATTGTGGACTTTAACCACAAGCTATTGAGCCGAAATCAAGCATTTTATTTAGACTAATTACCTATTCAGCCCATTCGAGGCCACCTTGAAGTCATTCGTAAATTAGGCCTAGGGTTAGGAGGGTAAGGACAGCGGTGGCTCATAGGAAAGTGAGGAGGGGGGTTGACAACTGGGCTCCTCATGGGAGAGGAAGAAGGAGGGCGATTTCAAGGTCAAAAAGAAGGAAGAGAATGGCAACAAGGAAAAATCGTAGGGAGAAAGGCAGGCGGGCTGACCCGAGGGGGTCAAAGCCACATTCGTAGGGGGAGAGTTTTTCGTGATCTGGGGTTATTTGAGGAAGTCAGAAGGATACGATTGCGAGGATAGTGGAGAGGGCAATGGCAATGATAATGATTACTGTGACTAGGTTCATTATCTTTCCTTGGATTTTAACCAAGACCTTGTGATTGGAAGTCACTAATACTAACATTAGTACTAGAAAGATTATGAGCCTCATCAGTAGATAGAGATATAGAGGAACAGTCAGACAACATCTACAAAGTGTCAATATCAGGCAGCCGCTTCGAATCCGAAGTGGTGGTCAGATGTAAAGTGGTATTGGATTTGGCGTAGTAAGCATACGGCCAGGAAGGTGGAGCCAATAATGACATGCAAGCCGTGGAAGCCAGTTGCAACAAAGAATGTGGCGCCGTAAACCCCGTCTGCAATTGTAAAGGGTGCTTCATAGTATTCTATTGCTTGAAGGAAGGTGAAGTAGAAGCCGAGGAGGATTGTTAGGGTCAAGGATTGGATTGCTTGTTTTCGTTCGCCTTCCATGATACTGTGGTGGGCTCAGGTGACTGTTACCCCTGAGGCAAGAAGGACGGCTGTGTTAAGTAGAGGGACTTCAAATGGGTCTAGTGTGGTGATGCCTGCAGGGGGTCAGTAGCCTCCAAGTTCGGGTGTGGGTGCAAGGCTTGAGTGATAGAAAGCTCAGAAAAAGCCCAGGAAAAAGAAGACTTCCGAGGTAATGAAGAGAATTATTCCGTAGCGAAGTCCTTTTTGTACTGGGGGTGTGTGGTGTCCTTGGAATGTGCCTTCTCGCACGATGTCCCGTCATCACTGGTATATTGTTAGGAGGAGGAGGACTATTCCGAGGGATATCAGGGTCGTGGTATTAAAGTGGAATCAAATTGCGGTACCAGATGTTACTAAAAGGGCAGAGATTGCACCTGTTAGAGGCCATGGGCTGGGGTCTACTATATGATATGCGTGTGCTTGGTGGGCCATTAGACGTTTTCTTGTAGGTAGAGGCTTAGGAGTAGAACGAAGACGTAGGCTTGGATTATTGCGACGGCGACTTCTAGAAGGGTTAGTAGGAAGAGCAGGGTTGTTGTCAGGATGGCCACGGTAGGCATTAGGGGGAGAAGGACGAAGGCAGCTGTGGCGATTAGTTGGATTAGTAGGTGGCCAGCTGTGAGATTTGCTGTGAGTCGAACCCCTAGGGCTAGTGGTCGAATGAATAGGCTAATTGTTTCGATAATGATTAGGACAGGGATTAGGGGGACGGGAGTTCCTTCTGGTAGGAGATGTCCTAGGGATGCAGTCGGTTGATACCGTATTCCGATGATAACCGTGGCTAGTCAGAGGGGCACTGCGAGGCCTATATTAAGAGATAATTGTGTTGTAGGGGTAAATGTGTAGGGAAGAAGGCCTAGTATGTTGAGAGAAATCAGAAATAGTATTAGAGATGCGAAGAGGAGGGCTCATTTGTGTCCTGCTGGACTTATAGGCAGGAGCAGCTGATTTGTGAATCGGCTAATGAATCAGCCTTGGAGTGTGAGTAGGCGGTTGTTTAGCCATCGGGCTGTAGGAGTGGGGAAGAGGATTCAGGGGAGGACGAGTGCAAGTGTAATTAGGGGGATTCCTAGGTATGTAGGGCTTATGAACTGGTCGAAGAAGCTTAGTATCATGGTCAGTTTCAGGGGTCTGTTTTAGATTTTTCTGAGGTTTGAGGGTCGGGGTCGTTAGGGTAGGTGTGGGCTATGACTTTGGGAGGGAGGATAGTTAGGAATACTAATCAAGAGAAGACTAGAATGGCGAATCAGGGTGCGGGGTTGAGTTGGGGCATATCACTGAGGGTGGGCGGGAGCCACCAGTTTTTAGCTTAAAAGGCTAACGCTAGGGCCCTGTTTAGCTTCTCAGTGAAGCGTCTTCAAGTATTAGGGAGGATCAGTTCTCGAAGTGTTCAAGGGGGACGGCTTCAACTACAATGGGCATGAAGCTGTGGTTTGCCCCGCAGATTTCAGAGCACTGTCCATAGTAAACTCCCGGTCGGGATGTAATAAAAGCTGTTTGATTCAGGCGGCCAGGTACTGCATCTATTTTGACACCTAGAGCAGGGACTGCTCAGGAGTGAAGTACATCTTCAGCGGTAATGAGCACTCGAATTGGTGATTCGACAGGAATTACTATTCGATGGTCGGCCTCTAGAAGTCGGAATTGACCGGGGGTTAGATCTTGTGTCGGGATTATATAAGAGTCGAATCCAAGGTCTTCGTAGTCTGTGTACTCATAGCTTCAGTATCATTGATGGCCTACGGCTTTAATTGTTAGGTGGGGGTCATTAATTTCATCTATCAGGTAGAGGATGCGCAGGGAGGGAAGGGCGATGAGAATAAGAATGATTGCGGGGAGGATGGTTCAGATAATTTCGATTTCTTGGGAATCTAGGATGTATTTATTAGTGAGTTTAGTAGAGACCATGGCCAGAATAATGTAAAGTACTAGCGTACTAATAAGGAATGCAATTATTAGGGCGTGATCGTGGAAATGTAGAAGTTCTTCTATTACAGGTGAGGCTGCGTCTTGGAATCCTAGTTGTGAGGGATGGGCCATTATGCAAGACACGTGGGGATTTAACCCACAAATCTGCCTCGACAAGGCAGTGTAATAGCTGTTTTACTAGTGTCTTATGAAGAAAGTGACAGAGTGGTTATGTGGTTGGCTTGAAACCAGCCTACGGGGGTTCAATTCCTTCCTTTCTCGTAGTAGGCTTGAACTTGAACGAATGCAGGTTCTTCAAAGGTGTGGTAGGGGGGAGGGCACCCGTGCAATCATTCTACGTTTGTTATTGTGAGCTCTACTGAGGAGACTTCTCGTTTAGCGGCGAATGCCTCTCAGATAATGAAGAGGAACAAGATTACTGCTACGAGAGATACCATAGAGCCGATAGAGGAAACTGTATTTCACAGAGTGTAGGCATCTGGGTAGTCTGAATACCGTCGGGGCATTCCAGCTAGGCCAAGGAAGTGTTGGGGGAAGAAGGTTAAGTTGACCCCCACGAATATTACTCCAAAGTGGATTTTTGTTCAAGTGCTATGGAGGGTATAGCCTGAAAATAGGGGGAATCAGTGGACGAAAGCGGCGACGATGGCAAATACTGCTCCTATTGATAGGACGTAGTGGAAGTGGGCGACTACATAATACGTGTCATGAAGTACAATGTCCAGAGATGAGTTGGCTAGTACAATTCCTGTTAGTCCTCCTACAGTGAAGAGGAAAATGAACCCTAGGGCTCATAGTAAAGGCGTGTCTCATTTGATGACACCGCCGTGAAGGGTGGCTAGTCAGCTAAAGACTTTTACTCCTGTTGGAATTGCAATAATTATTGTTGCGGATGTGAAGTAGGCACGTGTGTCCACGTCTATTCCGACCGTGAATATGTGGTGGGCTCAGACAATAAAGCCTAGCAGGCCAATTGCTATCATAGCCCAAACTATTCCCATGTAGCCGAAAGGCTCTTTTTTACCGGCGTAGTAAGCAACAATGTGTGAAATGATTCCGAATCCAGGGAGAATGAGGATATATACTTCTGGGTGTCCGAAAAATCAGAATAGGTGTTGGTAGAGAATTGGGTCTCCTCCCCCTGCTGGGTCAAAGAAGGTAGTGTTGAGGTTTCGATCTGTAAGGAGCATTGTAATTCCAGCAGCAAGGACTGGGAGGGAGAGAAGTAGGAGAACGGCGGTTACTAGTACTGATCAGACGAACAGAGGGGTCTGGTATTGCGAAATTGCAGGGGGCTTCATGTTAATAATTGTTGTGATAAAATTGATTGCTCCGAGAATTGAGGAGATACCGGCTAGATGAAGGGAGAAGATTGTTAGATCTACGGATGCCCCTGCGTGTGCTAAATTGCCGGCTAATGGGGGATAGACCGTTCAACCAGTACCTGCTCCAGCTTCTACGCCTGAGGAGGCAAGGAGGAGAAGGAAGGATGGTGGAAGGAGTCAGAAGCTCATATTATTCATTCGGGGGAACGCCATGTCGGGTGCTCCGATTATTAGTGGGACCAGTCAGTTTCCGAACCCTCCAATTAGGATTGGTATTACCATAAAGAAGATTATTACGAACGCATGTGCCATAACAATTACATTGTAAATCTGGTCATCTCCGAGGAGAGCGCCGGGTTGGCTTAATTCTGCTCGGATAAGCAGGCTTAAGGCCGTCCCCACTATTCCAGCTCAAGCACCAAATACTAGATAGAGGGTGCCGATGTCTTTGTGATTAGTTGAGAAGAATCAGCGTGTGATTGCCACAGGTAAGGTGGCTGAGTGTTTTAAGCGGTGGATTGTAGCCCCACGAACAGAGGTTTGAGTCCTCTTCTTGCCAGCCACGTAGTGTTTTAACATATCAGATTGCAAATCTGAAGAAGTAGGCTAACTGCCTACCGGGGCTTTCCCCCGCCTTTATTGTTTATTGTTAGGCGGGGGAAAGGTAGATGAATGCTCGCTGGTTTGAGCGCTTAGCTGTTAACTAGGAGTTTGTAGGATCGAGGCCTGCTCATCTAGAAAGGCTTTAGCTTAATTAAAGTGCCTGTTTTGCATGCAGGAGATGTGGGGTAGTGTCCTGCAAGTCTTACAGAGACTGAGAGATTTTCACTCTCGTTAGGGGCTTTGAAGGCCCTCAGTTTGAATGCTAACTTAAGTCTCGTTAGATGGTAAGTAGTGCAATTATTGCCGGGGGTGAAGGGGAGAGGAGGATGGTGGCTGTAGTTGAAATTGCAAGGGGTAGGGTGAGCTGGGAAGATTGGAGCGGTCATGGGGTTATTCCAATCAAATTGTTGGGGGACATAGTTAAGGTTATGGCGTATGAAAGTCGTAGATAGAAGTAGAGGCTAAGGAGGGCGGTGAGGGCAGCCAGTGTCGCGATGGGTGCGAGATCTTGTTTAGTTAGTTCTTGGAGAATAAGTCATTTTGGCATGAACCCGGTTAGTGGGGGGAGGCCTCCTAGGGACAAGAGGAGGAGGGGTGTCAGTGAGGTCAGTGCAGGGGCTTTAGCTCAGGATGTGGCGAGTGAGTTGATGTTAGTGGATTTGTTTAGTTTAAACACTAGGAATGTAGAGAATGTTATGATGAAGTATGTGATTAGAGTCAGGAATGTGAGGGAGGGGGCGTACTGCAGGATCAGAATCATTCAACCTAGGTGTGCGATTGAGGAGTAGGCGAGAATTTTTCGTAGTTGGGTTTGGTTTAGTCCGCCTCAGCCCCCGACAAGGGTGGAGATGATGCCTAGGGAAAGTAGGATGGTTGAGTTGGTGGGGTGAATTTGTAGGAGAAGAGCGAAGGGGGCAAGTTTTTGTCAGGTTGAGAGGATGAGTCCTGTGGTTAGGTCTAGGCCTTGGAGCACTTCGGGTAGTCAGGAGTGTAAGGGGGCGAGACCAATTTTCAGGGCTAGTGCGATTGTGATTATGGTAAGGGGAAGGGGATGTGCTATCTGTTGGATGTCTCATTGTCCTGTCAGCCAGGCGTTGGTGGTACTTGCGAATAGTAGTATGGCGGCGGCTGTTGCTTGGGTGAGAAAGTATTTTGTAGTTGCTTCAACTGCTCGCGGGTGATGGTGCTGGGCTATAAGTGGAATGATGGCAAGGGTATTTATTTCTAGGCCCATTCAGGCGAGTAGTCAGTGGGAGCTCGCGAATGTAATTGTGGTTCCTAGGCCCAGTCCAAGTAGTAAGGTGGCTAAGATGAGCGGGTTCATTAGCAAAGGAAGGAATCGAACCTACATGTTCGGGGTATGGGCCCGAAAGCTTGCGTTAGCTGACTTTACTAGGAAGTGGTGTATTGGAAGCACTAAGAGTTTTGATCTCTTCAGGTAGGGTTCAAGTCCCTTCTTTCTAAGGAGTCGGAGGGAATTTAACCCTCATGATTCACTCTATCAAAGTGGTCCTTTATTTCAGGCACGGCTCCGGGAGTTAAAGTTGTGGGGGAAGTCCTGCAAAGGCGATGGGCAGGGCTAAGTGTCAGATGACCAGGGCTAGTGTGAGAGGAAGGAAGTTTTTTCAGATAAGGTGCATGAGTTGATCGTATCGGAATCGAGGGTACGAGGCTCGGACTCATAGGAATACAATTGAAAGAAGGGCTGCTTTGGTTATTAGGTTAATTGCGGTTAGTTCGGGGAGTGTGGGGATGTGGGAAGCTCCCAGGAAAAGAGTGGCAGAGAGTGTGTTTATGAGTAGGATGTTGGCGTATTCTGCTAGGAAGAATAGGGCGAAGGGTCCTCCTGCATACTCTACATTAAAACCTGAGACTAGCTCGGATTCTCCTTCTGTGAGGTCAAATGGGGCACGGTTGGTTTCTGCTAGGGTGGAGATATACCATATTGCGGCTAGAGGTCATGCTGGTAAGATTAGTCAAACGCTTTCTTGGGCAACGTTAAAGGTTTGTAGGGTGAAGCCCCCGGTGAAGATAATAATGTTTAGGAGGATAAGTCCTAGGCTGACTTCATATGAAATGGTTTGAGCTACTGCCCGCAGGGCTCCGATGAGGGCGTATTTTGAGTTTGAGGCTCAGCCAGAGCCAAGGATTGAGTAGACTGCAAGGCTAGATAGGGCTAAAATAAACAGGATTCCGAGATTGAGGTCTACAACTGGGTATGGTAGTGGCATAGGGGCCCATAGGGTAAGTGCGAGGGTAAGGGCTAACATTGGGGTTAGGAGGAACAGGAGGGGGGAGGAGGTTGAGGGGCGGACGGGTTCTTTAATAAAAAGTTTAACTCCGTCGGCGATGGGTTGAAGTAGTCCATAGGGTCCGACAATGTTTGGTCCTTTTCGTAGTTGCATGTAGCCTAGCACTTTCCGTTCAATTAAGGTTAGGAAAGCAACGGCCAGAAGGACTGGTACGATGAAAGCAAGGGGGTTAATGATATGGGTGATGAGGGTTGAGATCATAGTTGGGGAGAGGAGTTGAACCTCTGTAGAAAGGGCTTAGGTCTTTTGCATTTGCCGGGCTCTGCCACCCCAACATGCCATTCTCTCAGGCATGGGGATATGCCCTTTTGCCTATTTTAGTTGTTTTCATTAGGTAAGGGAGAGGCGTACTTTGAGCAGGGGCCCCTTCTTTTCGGTCCTTTCGTACTAGAAAAGATCATGTCATAGATAGAAACTGACCTGGATTACTCCGGTCTGAACTCAGATCACGTAGGACTTAATCGTGAACAAACGAACCCTTAATAGCGGCTGCACCATTAGGATGTCCTGATCCAACATCGAGGTCGTAAACCCCTTGATCGATATGGGCTCTAGAGGGGATTGCGCTGTTATCCCTAGGGTAACTTGGTCCGTTGATCGGCTTTGCCGGATCTTAAGGTCAGAAGTTCTGTTTAGTAGAGCGGAAGCTCTTGGTTGTAGGAGGGTTGTGCTCCCTTTCCACGTGGGGGTTTTATGTTTCCCCGCGGTCGCCCCAACCGAAGACATTAGGACAGGGTCCCATTTAGTTTGGCCCTTTGATCTGGGGTGTTTGACATGGTCTGTCTTGGTGTCTAAAGCTCCATAGGGTCTTCTCGTCTTATGTGGTCATCCCCGCTTCTGCACGGGGAGATCAATTTCATTGACTTGAAAAAGGAGACAGCTAAGCCCTCGTTATGCCATTCATACGGGTCCCCATTTAAGAGACAAGTGATTGCGCTACCTTTGCAGGGTCAAAATACCGCGGCCGTTAAACCTTTGGTCACGGGGCAGGCGGGACCTCTTATTCATTGTTTTTGCAAGAGGCGATGTTTTTGGTAAACAGGAGAGGCTTCATGTGTTTGCCGAGTTCCTTCTTTTTCTTTTAGTCTTTCCTGGGGGGCACACCAGTGTGGGGCTAACGGTTGTATTTTGGGTGGTTTTCTAGTTGGCTGGTTAGTTGCCCAATGCCCTCTTTGTTTGGGCCCGTTAAATTTCGGTGGAGTGTCCGTTCCGATTTACACTTGTGCGAGGAGAGAGGCGGGGCTCTCTTATTACTCATATTAGCATGTTCTCTTCCATGTTGTGCATGGAGCGGCCTGGTAGGGTTAGGGGGTTAAGATGAAATTATCAGGATAGGGAGGGGTAATTGTATGTTTGAGCTTTAACGCTTTCTGCAAGGATGGCTGCTTTTAGGCCCACCTGGACATTTTACCTTTGGTTTTATTATGATCTTTACCCTCCTGTAAAAGTTGTGTCTTTGATTAAAGGGGCTGTCCCCCCTTTAATTAACTCTCTTGGTTTCTTGGGGGTCGTGTGGGATTGACATGTGGTGAGGGAAGAAGCCAAGGGGCTGAACTTTTATCCATCTCCCAGGCAACCAGCTATAACTAAGTTCGGTAGGTCTGTCACCTCTACTCGAAGCTCTTCCCACTCTTTTGCCACAGAGACGGGTTTGCCCTAATGAATAGGCTGTCTTGGAGTAGCTCACTTAGTTTCGGGGTGTCAAACTAAAGTTCTCTTTGCTTGGGGGTACTTGCTAAATCATGATGCAAAAGGTACGAGTTAAAATCTCTGCTTTTTTAAGCTTTACTGGGTTGTTTCATTTCTCTTTCAGCATTCCCTTGCGGTACTTTTTCTATTGCTCCACAGTTCCTTTTCTATCGCCTATACTGAGGGGGAAAAATGGTTTGTTTGGTGTGGTGTAGTGTTTTAGGGTTTATTGATGGGTGTTTGTTGGTTTTAGTTAATGGGCTAGCTGTTGGGCATGTCGGGGCAATCTGGTTCGCACAGATGACTTCTCAGTGTAAAAGAGATGCTTTACTTCTTAGCCATGCTCCGTATATTCCAAGTACACCTTCCGGTACACTTACCATGTTACGACTTGCCTCCCCTAATTGCGAGTGCTGGTCTTAGTTAATGGGGTTTGGGGGAGCTCGGGGAGAGTGACGGGCGGTGTGTGCGCGCTTCAGGGCCATTTTCAGTGGAACACTCTGCTTTCTACTTACTGCTAAATCCTCCTTCAAGTGCATATTTCAATGCACTATCCGTGTTCACTGGCGTAGTGAATGTAGCCCATTTCTTCCCCCTCCATGCGCTACACCTCGACCTGACGTTTTGGGGTGTGCCAATTCTGCTTACTGTTAGGCCTTCATAGGGTAAGCTGACGACGGTGGTATATAGGCGGGGTAAACAAGGAAGGGTGAGGTTAAACGGGGGTTATCGGTTCTAGAACAGGCTCCTCTAGGTGGATCTAAAGCACCGCCAAGTCCTTTGGGTTTTAAGCTGATGCTCGTAGTACCCGGGCGGATAGTGGGTGTAATTTTCTATCAATATTTAGGGCTAGGCATAATGGGGTATCTAATCCCAGTTTGTACCGTAGCTTTCGTGGGTTCAGATATTGTAAAGCCACTTTCGTAGTTGAACTTCTAACCTTCGTGTTGCGTATGACAGCTGTGAGGGTATTCGGCTTTAGTATTTGATTTGTCTTAACCACTCCTTACGCCGATGCTTATCAAACTTGGGCCTCTCGTATAACCGCGGTGGCTGGCACGAGTTTTACCGGCCCTCTTAGCTTTGACTAAGTCAAGTTTTCACTTATGGCTTAATGTTTATCACTGCTGAATTCCCTTGAGGGTGTGGCTAAGCAAGGTGTCATGGGCTTGAGGGTGAGTTGTGCCTGATACCAGCTCCTTGTTACCAAGCAGGAAACTAGGGCATTCTCACAGGAGTGCGGATACTTGCATGTGTAAGTTTAGCTAAAGTTGATAATAAAGTCAGGACCAAACCTTTGTGCCCACGAAGCTTTTTAGGGCTCATCTTAACATCTTCAGTGTTATGCTTTGGCTTAAGCTACGCGTGC